TGTTTGTCTTTGTCCCTAGAGAGTATCCTTTCCCCAAAAGGTATCCTTTTTATTTTTGTTCTGATTCAGCATTCCCAGAGCGTCGTGGGATAGATAGTTCTTAATTAGTAACAGTAATAGGAGGTCTTATTTTAAATATATGTATATCTGTGTATGTCCGAATCTCATTAATAACGAATCAAGTTACATATGTAACGGATCCATAATAAAGACTGTAGTTCAGTCTATCTCATAGGTACGAAAAACCCCTAATTCGTTCATCTTATCTTATTAATAAAATTCGAATCGAAAGAACAAGTACTTAAATATTCTCTTCAATCGGTCTTTTTTATCTATCTCACACAAAAAAATAAAATGGTTTTTTTTGTCAATCCATTTATCTGCTTTAAATCGTTGATGGTTCAATTCGAAAAGAAACAGATATTTTAATTTTTTTAATAAAAAGTAAAGTTAAAGTGTTGCATTCATACAATAACATACAATAATAGGTGGGATCTTGCTAAGATTGCTTTAAAAAAATTTTTGCCATCTTTGTATAGAAGAATTTGTATAGAAGAAAAAAGGGTATAGATTAATATGTTTATGTATCGACGGAACCAATGACTATTCATGATTCCATAATTGAATCAATTCCATATGGGTTCCAAATTAGAGGAATTTTTTGTTATGGTAAAACTTCGTTTGAAACGCTGTGGTAGAAAGCAACGTGCGACTTGAAGGACACGATCCGTTGTGGATTTTTATTCTTACATCCGCCATCTTTTCTATGAATGAAGGTGCTCTTGACCCGACATCTGTTCTGTTTTCACTAGAATACTTTTTTGTTAGGTTGTAATGAATATAGTACATGATGGAGCTCGGGTAGAAAGTATGGATTCATCTTTCAGGGGGCAAGAATCTAGGGTTAATACCAATCAATAAATTGGAACAACTTTGTAAGTATATCATATATATCAATATATAAATTGAAAGGATCCGATTCAGTCAAGTTTTTAATTCAAAAGTAAAATTTGTTGAAATTGAGAAAAGTCTTTCGATTCAAAGTGTATCACGCGGGAATCGAGCGTTTATATGATTCTTTGATAGAAAAAAATCACAAAAGGGGTATGTTGCTGCCATTTTGTAAGGATTAAGAAGCACCGAAGTAATGTCTAAACCCACTGATTTAAAACAAAAAAAAAAAGGATCCCAGAACAAGGAAACACCGTTTTTTCAAGTGTCTCAATAACTGGATAATAATAAAGATTAACTGAGACAAGCAAGAGGGGGTTAAAGACCATTCAAAAAATTAAATAAATTGCCTAAAGATTTTTTTCTTTTAAGCTCTTTGAGAATTATCCAACTTGAGTTATGGGTACAAATGATTTTTTATTTTTTCAGGAAGGAGGAAGAAAAAAATGAGTTAAATCCCATTCTAATTTATTTTATCAACTCCTTTGCCAGAAATTAGAATTCTATACGTAGACAAAACTCCAAATCATTTTTTCTCGAGCCGTACGAGGAGAAAACTTCTTATACGTTTCTAGGGGGGGTCTTGTTCATTTACTTAGATCTATCCCAATGAGCCATCTATCGAATCGTTGCAATTGATGTTCGATCCCGAAGAGAAGGAAGAGATCTTCGGAACGTAGGTTTTTATGATCCGATAAAGAATCAAAGTTATTTAAACGTTCCTGCTATTCTATATTTCCTTGAAAAGGGCGCTCAGCCCACAGGAACTGTTCGGGATCTTTTAAAAAAGGCAGAGGTTTTTAAGTAACTTGGTCCTAATCAAACAAAATTGAATTAAGGAAATAAATAAATAGAAAGGGATAGTAATTCTTATATAAATTTTTGTATTTATATATATACTTTTTTCCTTTTTTGGATTCTACTCATATCTATTTTTCATTGCTTCTATAAAATCTCATGTTCTAGAACGACAAAACTCGAGTTGCTTGATCCTAGAAATATAAAATTCTGGGAGTTCCTTCAATTGGTCGGTTTTCGTTGAATACTAATAAGTAATAACCAAGGAATCCTCCCTTTTTTATTCTAGTTACTTATTATTGATTCAATCTGATATTTTTTCTACTTGGTATTTTTTTATTCCTCTATCTAAACTTTTTTCGGCTATGTAGTGCCAATCCAACACAAGCCCTTTTTTTAATAGTAATAGTATTGAAAAAATTCCATTTATATTTATATTTATTTTGTTTTTCCGTTGTGTTATTTCTCAACATTTATATTGACAACAGTGTATCGAACAAATATAATTCATCGTGATAAGTCGATAAATTTATTTTTGTCCGAGCGGTTTGATTTTTACCTTATATTATTCAAATGATGGGATTCCTTGAATTCTCTTTGATATAATAAGAATAGGGGTTTTGATTTAAAAGTCGATAACATAAGAACGAAGAGGTGGTCTATAAATTTTGACATTTATCTATCTTTTTTTTTTGATTGTATTTACATAAACTTTTTATATTCGGGTTGCTAACTCAACGGTAGAGTACTC